TGATTTTTATCAATAAAAACTCAAAGAATGACAATACTTCTACCGATAATCAGGATAGTAATAAAAAATCGAAAAAAAGGGTAGAAGAGGAATTCGCTTTAATACGTTATGTACAACAATCGGATTTTCGTCGAGACATAATAATAGGAGCTATACGCGCTCAAAGACGTAAAACAGTTATTTGGAAACTCTTTCAAGCAAACGCGCATTCTCCTCTATTTTCGGACAAATTTAAGAAATACTCTTGGTTTTCTTTTACTATTTTGGAGCCAATGAAAATATTTTTAAATTTAAAAAAAGGGATGTGGAAAAACAGAGAATTAAAAATTTCGGATCATGCGGAAGACGAGACAGAAAAAAGGCAGAGGGAAGAGGAGCAAAAAAGAAAAGAATACGACCAAGATGAAGAAAAGCGTATGGAAATAGCAGAAACCTGGGATAGCATTGTATTTGCTCAAGGAGTAAGAGGTATTTTATTATTAACCCACACGATTCTTAGAAAATATATTCTATTTCCTTTATTGATAATAACTAAAAATATTCTTCGTATGCTATTCTTTCAAATTCCCGAATGGTCGCAGGATTTAAAAGATTTGAATAGAGAAATACATATTAAATGTACTTATGATGGCGTTCCATTATCAGAAACAGAATTTCCAAAAAACTGGCTCTCAGAAGGTATTCAGATAAAGATACTATTTCCTTTTCGTCTGAAACCTTGGCACAGATCGAAGCTACGATCCCCCCAAAAAGAAAAGGATCCAACGAAAACGAAAAAAAAAGCGCAAAAACAAAAAAAAGAAGTAAATTTTTGCTTTTTAAGCACTTGGGGAATGGAAGTTGAATTGCCTTTTGGTTCTCCTATCTCATTTGACTTTTCATTTTTTTTTGATCCTATTTTTAAAGAACTAAAAAAAAGAATTAAAAATTGGAATTGTTTTTTTTTTCTATTTCTAAAAGTTTTAACCGAAAAAAAAAAAAAAATTCTAAATGTTTCAAAAGAAAGAGTAAAATGGATCATGAAAAGGATTCTATTTAGAAAAGAAAAAATTCTAAAAGAAATAAGAAAAAAATTATCAAAAAGAAACCAAATTACTTTATTTGAATTGAGAGAAATCTATGAAGTGAGTGAAACTCAAAAAGATTCAATAATCAGTAATAGTAATCGAATGAGCTACGAATCGTCCATTCCAATTCAATCTATTAATTGGACAAATTTTTCATTGACAGAAAAAAAAATAAAAGATCTGAATGATCGAACAAAGACAATCATAAAGCAAATAGAAAAAATTACAAAAAATAAGAAAAAGGGGTTTCGAACTCCAGAGATCCAAATTCGTTTTAACAAAACACGTTCTGATGATAAAAGAAAAAGATTCGAATCACGCCAAACTATTTGGTCGATATTAAAAAGAAGAAATATTCGATCAATCCACAAATCATATTTTGTTTTTCAATTTTTCATTGAAAGGATATCTATAGATATCTTTCTATGTATCATTAATATTCCTAGCATGAATGTCCAACTTTTTGTTGAATCAACAAAAAAAATTATTAATAAATACACTTACCATAATGAAGCAAATGAAAAGAGAATTGATAAAACAAATAAAAAGATAATTCAATTTATTTCGATTATAAAAAAATCAATTTATAATATTGGTAATTCACAGATTTTTTGTAATGTACCCTCTTTCTCACAAGCATATGTATTTTACAAATTATCACAAACCCAAGTTATTGACTTATCTAAATATAAGTTAAGATCTGTTTTTCAATATCCTGGAACATCTCTTTTTCTTAAGAATAAAATAAAGGAGTATTTGGGGGGGATAGAAGAAATGTGCCAGTCCAAATTAAAACATAAGAAGACTCACAATTCTGTAATGAATCAATGGATAAATTGGTTAAGGGGTCATTATCAATATGATTTATCTCAGAGTAGATGGTCTATATTAGGATCACAAAAATGGCGAAATAGAATCAATGAATGTCGTATGGCTCAAAAAAAAAAAAAAGATTTAAGCAAATGTGATTCATATGAAAAAAACCGATTAATTCTTTACAAAAAACAAGAAGTAAACTTATTAACAAATCGAAAAAAAAAAATTAAAAAACAATATAGATATGATCTTTTATCATATAAATCTCTTAATTATGCAGATAAGAAAGACTCATCTCTTTCTCGATATAGATCACCATTACAAGCCAATAATGACAAAACATTTTCTTATAATTACAGCACGCGTAAACAAAAATTATTTGATATGGAAGATAATATCCCTATCAAGAATTATATAGGGGAAGATGGTATTCTAGATATAGGTATGGAAAAAAACCTGGATAGACAGTATTTTGATTGGAGACTTCTGAATTTTGATCTTAGAAATAAGATGGATATTGAGGCTTGGATTGATATCGATTATTATCTTATGATTCACCAAGAAATCAACCCGTCCAATCAAAAAAGTTTTTTTTTTGATTGGATGGGAATGAATGTAGAAATACTAAATCGTTCCATATCGAATCTGGAACTTTGGTTCTTCTCCAAATTTGTAAAATTTTATAAAACATATACAAGTAAACCATGGATCATACCAATCCAATTCCTTTTTTTCAATTTTAATGTAAAAAAAAATGATAATGAAAATAAAAATATCACCAGAAAGAAAAAAATAGATATTTTTAGACCACCATCACAAAAAAGAAAATACAAGAACAATATAGAAGAACTAAATTTCTTACTAAGAGGGTATTTGCGTTTTCAATTGAAATGGAATAATTGTTTAGATGAAAAAATAATGAATAATATCGAAATATATTGTCTCTTGCTTAGACTGACAAATCTAAAAGACGTTGTTATTTCCTCGATTCAAAAAGGAGATCTAAGTCTAGATATTATGATGATTCAGGATTTACTCCTTCCACAATTGATGAAAAATAACGGAACATTTGTTGTCGAACCAGTTCGTCTGTCTATAAAAAACAATGGACAATTTTTTATGTATCAAACCATAGGCGTTTCATTAATTCATAAAAGTAAGCACAAATTTCAATTTCATCAAAGATACCCAGAAAAAAGCTATGTTGATAAGACGAATTTTGATGAACCCATTACAAGACATCAAAAAATGACTGAAAATAAAGAAAAAAATCATTATGATTTGCTTGTTCCTGAAAAGATTTTATCCTCTAGACGTCGTAGAGAATTGAGAATTCTAATTTGTTTCAATTCTGGGAATCGAGGTGGTATGCATCAAAATACGGCATTTTACAATGGGAATAAAGTAAATAATTTCTGTCAAGTTTTTGCTAAAAGGAAATATTTGGATAGAGATAAAAAAAAACTAATTTATTTTAAATTATTTCTTTGGCCAAATTATCGCGTAGAAGATTTAGTTTGTATGAATCGATATTGGTTTGATACCAATAATGGCAGCCGTTTCAGTATGGTAAGGATCCATATGTATCCGCGATTGAAAATTCGTTAATCTATATTTTTATTTCTTCTCTTTCTCGTAACATGTCTGGTCTGCGAAAACAAATAAATACACACACGCATTTTCTTCCCTTACCTTCTATTCGGAGGCATGATCCTAATTGAATGATGTATCCATTCGATCTAGAAATGAATCAAACAAAATCTTCTTAATTTTTTTTATTTTTAAATAAAAATTTAGTATTTTATGAATGCATAAACATTGAATTGAATTGATTAATAATAATAAATTCGATTTGAAAAAAAAAAAAATTAGGAATTCTTAAGGAAATTAAGATTATTATATATAGCAAATTAAAAAAAAAATAGTGTCATTATTACTGATCAAAAAAAAAATATCTATCTATCTATCTATCTATATCTATCTAGATAGATATAGATAGATAGATAAAAAAAAAGAGGAGAGGAAAGCTTTTGTTTTTATGGTAAAAAATTCAATTAGACTAATTTTTTCACGAGAAAAAAAAGAAGAAAATCCGGGATCGGTTGAATTTCAAGTATTCAATTTCACCAATAAGATACGAAGACTTACTTCACATTTGAAATTGCACAGAAAAGACTACTTATCTCAAAGAGGTTTACGTAAAATTCTGGGAAAACGTCAACGACTACTGTCTTATTTGTCAAAAATAAATGGAATACGTTATAAAAAATTAATTAATCAGTTGGATATTCGGGAGTCACAAACTCGTTAATTTGAAGAATCATTTTTTATTATTCGATTTATTAGATCTTGAATTTTGATGAACTTCTTTTTGTTTTAAGCAATGCAATGAATCGAGGAAAAACCTATGAATGCCCCAGCTACAAGAAAAGACCTCATGATAGTCAATATGGGTCCTCAGCACCCATCAATGCACGGTGTTCTTCGACTCATTGTTACTCTAGATGGTGAAGATGTTATTGATTGTGAACCAATATTGGGTTATTTACACAGAGGGATGGAAAAAATTGCAGAAAACCGAACAATTATACAATATCTGCCTTATGTAACACGTTGGGATTATTTAGCTACTATGTTCCCCGAAGCAATAACCGTAAATGGACCGGAACAGTTAGGAAATATTCAAGTACCAAAAAGAGCCAGCTATATCCGAGTAATTATGTTGGAGTTGAGTCGTATAGCTTCTCACCTGCTATGGCTTGGACCTTTTATGGCAGATATTGGTGCACAAACTCCTTTCTTCTATATTTTCAGAGAAAGAGAATTAATATATGATCTATTCGAAGCTGCCACCGGTATGAGAATGATGCATAATTATTTTCGTATCGGAGGAGTAGCGGCTGATCTACCTCATGGCTGGATAGATAAATGTTTTGATTTCTGCGATTATTTTTTAACAGGGGTTGTTGAATATCAACAACTTATTACGCAAAATCCTATTTTTTTAGAACGAGTTGAGGGAGTAGGCATTATTGGTGGAGAGGAAGTAATAAATTGGGGTTTATCAGGACCAATGCTTCGGGCTTCCGGAATAGAATGGGATCTTCGTAAAGTTGATCATTATGAGTGTTACGACGAATTGGATTGGGAAGTTCAATGGCAAAAAGAAGGAGATTCATTAGCCCGTTATTTAGTCCGAATTCGTGAAATGACGGAATCCATAAAAATTATTCAACAGGCTCTGGAAGGAATTCCCGGCGGGCCATATGAGAATTTAGAATTACGCTGCTTTGATTTTGATAGGGAAAAGGATCCAGACTGGAATGATTTTGAATATCGATTCATTAGTAAAAAACCTTCTCCGATTTTTGAATTGCCGAAACAAGAACTTTATGTGAGAGTTGAAGCACCAAAGGGAGAATTAGGAATTTTTCTAATAGGGGATAAGAATGGTTTTCCTTGGAGGTGGAAAATTCGTCCACCAGGTTTTATCAATTTGCAAATTCTTCCTCAGTTAGTTAAAAGAATGAAATTGGCTGATATTATGACGATACTAGGTAGCATAGATATCATTATGGGAGAAGTTGATCGTTGAAATGATAATTTATACAACAGAAGTAAAAGATATCAATTCTTTTTCCAGATTGGAATCTTTAAAAGAGGTCTATGGAATTCTATGGGTATTTGTACCTATTTTTACTCTTGTATTGGGAATCACAATAGGTGTACTAGTGATTGTATGGCTAGAAAGAGAAATATCCGCAGGGATCCAACAGCGTATTGGACCTGAATACGCCGGACCTTTGGGAGTTCTTCAAGCTATAGCCGATGGAACAAAACTACTTTTCAAAGAAAATCTTCTTCCATCTAGGGGGAATATTCGTTTATTCAGTATCGGACCATCCATATCATTCATATCAATTTTAGTAAGCTATTCAGTAATTCCTTTTGGCTATAACTTTATTTTAGCTGATCTTAATATTGGTGTTTTTTTATGGATTGCTATTTCGAGTATTGCTCCCGTTGGACTTCTTATGTCCGGATATGGATCAAATAATAAATATTCCTTTTTGGGTGGTCTACGGGCTGCTGCTCAATCGATTAGTTATGAAATACCATTAACTCTATGTGTGTTATCAATATCTCTACGTGCGATTCGGTGAGACAGAAACTTTTCCATGCTCCTTTTTCTAGGTTTTATAGGAAAGAAAAAGAAGTAGAATAAATTGAATAGATATCTTCATTTTTTTATTCATTATTATTATTCGGAGTTCGGATTGATGAACTAAATCAGATAGTTAGATGGGTGAAATAAAACAGCTTGTATTGAATTTGAATTTTTTTTTATTTAAATTTGCAGTCAAAATATTGAGTCTCATTTTCTATGTATTAAGAAGAAAATGAAGTGGAAAAAAATGGAAGGGGCCATTTCCCCCAAGATTGGTTGTTTTAGTCATCCTGTCTTGAAGCGGGCTCAAAAGACCAAGACCAACCTTATTGAATTTTCACTACCATTTGTATGAATTACCATACATGTATTACGATAAATAAAGGAGTAGGGGATGGGATTGATAAAAAATAAAATGATTGGATAGTTAGAAACACCAAGATACACAAAGGATTAGTAATAGAGATTATGTAAATTATATTATCCAAAAGAGTATTTCTGCAGAATATAAAAAGAATACTAATTGGGGCTTAAAATTGGTAGAAATAATCAGGCAGTACTCCCCACAATTCCGGTCCAAAGTATAGGCTACTATCCACCGATTAAATAAATATGACTATCAGGAACGAAATAATCCTTTAAATTTTTTTTGAAGTCCTCCTTTTGTACATAAAAAAGAAAACAAAACCAAAACGAAAAAGGAAAAAAAAAGAAAGAATCCATTAATATAATTAATATAATACAATTCCAATAAGCAATAAACAAACAGGGATACCTTTTTTTTCTTTCTTATATCCATATTTCATGGAGATATAATTCATATCTTAATTCATATTCTTTTTTGTAATCGAAAAGGATAGGTTATTAATAAATTAAAGGAGTATTTTATTGAAGAATTAAGTTATTACTCAACAAATTCCATTTTTTAGGGGATAAGATCAATTCAGAAGTACCTTTTTATTTGTATTTCATTTTTTTCTATTTTTATTATAATTATTATTATAATTCGAACAGACAGAATTCAATTGGTTTAATTTAGGACCGTTCAATAAAAATGAACCTTAGGGATATATCAAGAGAAATAAACGGTGCCGTCCTTAGATTGATTTATGGCCTTCGAGGAGCCGTATGAGGTGAAAATCTCATGTACGGTTCTGTAATAGCGATGGCAACAGTAATGTTATCACCGACTATGATTATCTAACAGTTTAAGTACAGTTGATATAGTGGATTCGCAATCAAAATATGGTTTTTGGGGGTGGAATTTATGGCGTCAACCTATAGGTTTTATTGTTTTTCTAATTTCTTCGCTAGCGGAATGTGAAAGATTACCTTTTGATTTACCAGAAGCAGAAGAAGAATTAGTAGCCGGTTATCAAACCGAATATTCGGGTATAAGATTTGGTTTATTTTATGTTGCTTCCTATTTAAACCTATTAGTTTCTTCATTATTTGTAACGGTTCTTTACTTAGGCGGTTGGAATACCCCTACACCGTACATATTCGTTTCTGAACTTTTTGAAATAAATAAAGCGTGTGGAGTTTTTGGAACTACAATTGGTATCTTTATTACATTAGCTAAAACTTATTTATTCTTGTTCATTTCTATCACAACAAGATGGACTTTACCTAGACTAAGAATGGATCAATTATTAAATCTTGGATGGAAATTTCTTTTACCTATTTCTCTCGGTAATCTATTATTAACAACTTCGTCTCAACTGCTTTCACTGTAAAAATGAATATTCTATATTGATAACTTGTCTCAAACAAGAGAAAGAAACAAAATAAAGTTATTCATAGATATTCACGATATGTTCCTTATGGTAACTGGGTTCATGAATTATGGTCAACAAACAGTACGAGCTGCAAGGTATATTGGTCAAAGTTTTATGATTACCCTATCCCATGCAAATCGTTTCCCTGTAACTATTCAATATCCTTATGAAAAATTAATCACATCGGAGCGTTTCCGCGGTCGAATCCATTTTGAATTTGATAAATGCATTGCTTGTGAAGTATGTGTTCGTGTATGTCCTATAGATCTACCTGTTGTTGATTGGAAACTGGAAACTTCTATTCGAAAGAAACGATTGCTTAATTACAGTATTGATTTCGGGATCTGTATATTTTGTGGTAATTGCATTGAGTATTGTCCAACAAATTGTTTATCAATGACTGAAGAATATGAACTTTCGACTTATGATCGTCACGAATTGAATTATAATCAAATTTCTTTGGGCCGTTTACCAATGTCAGTAATTGACGATTATACAATTCGAACAATTTTAAACTCGCCTCAATTCAAATAAAAATGAAATAATCATAAAAAAATTATAGAAATTATATAATAATAGAAATTATAATAGAAATTATATATATATAATTATATATATATTATATATTATATATAAGAAAATAAAAAAATATATAAGAAAATATAAAAGAATCTAATGGATTCTATATAATTTAGAAAATGAAATCATAGAAATAAAATAATGATATATTTAAAATAAATAAATATAGATAGATAATAAATAAATATAGATAGATAGAATCAATATTATTATAATAATCTCGAAATGTAAATCTATTTGTAATTTTTTCCAAAAATGGAATTCTAGAATAAATATATACTATATATAGAGAGAGAGTATAGAGTATAGCTTCTAACTACTCTTTCGTATTAAAGAATGAGATTCTTCCTAGAACTGTACCTATATCAACTCACACTCCTTAGGAGTTAATTCAATTACTAATTTAGTATATAATTTTTTTTCCTGGTCGTATCAATAAGGTCATGAAATTTCGATTTATTTATTTCTTATTTTCCATATAATGGATTTGCCTGAACCAATACATGATTTTCTTTTACTCTTTCTAGGATCAGTTCTTGTATTAGGAAGTATAGGAGTAGTATTATTTACTAACCCAATTTTTTCTGCCTTTTCGTTGGGACTGGTTCTTGTTTGTATATCTTTATTCTATATTTTATCAAACTCCCATTTTGTAGCTGCGGCACAGCTACTTATTTACGTGGGAGCTATAAATGTTTTAATCATATTTGCTGTGATGTTCATGAAAGGTTCAGAATATTCCCACAATTTTGATTTTTTGACCGTTGGGGACGGAGTTACTTTGATGGTTTGTATAAGTATTTTTGTTTCACTAATGACTACTATTCCAGATACATCATGGTACGGGATTATTTGGACTACAAGATCCAATCAGATTATCGAACAAGATTTGATAAGTAATAGTCAACAAATTGGAATTCATTTATCAACAGATTTTTTTCTTCCATTTGAACTCATTTCAATAATTCTTTTAGCTGCTTTGATAGGTGCAATTGTCGTGGCCCGACAGTAAGAAATCTTTAGAACTATCAACAGCAATTCAAATTCAATTTTGCTCTATCTTATCCCATCCATTTCCTTTCAATTATATGTGAAAGGGAAAGATTGTTTCTGTTTAAAATCATTTTTTGATTCGATTTAATGTATTCTATTCTTTTGATTTTGTTCGATTCTCTAGTCAATCGAATCCGTTGATTGAATTGTTGTTCATATTGAAATGAATCGAAATTTATAAGGAGTTGGTCAATGATGCTCGAACATGTACTTGTTTTGAGTGCCTATTTATTTTCTATCGGTATCTATGGATTGATCACGAGCCAAAATATGGTTAGAGCCCTTATGTGTCTTGAACTTATACTGAATGCGGTTAATATGAATTTCGTAACATTTTCTGATTTTTTTGATAGTCGTCAATTAAAAGGAAATATTTTTTCCATTTTTGTTATAGCTATTGCAGCCGCTGAAGCAGCTATCGGACCAGCTATTGTTTCATCAATTTATCGTAACAGAAAATCAACTCGTATCAATCAATCCAATTTGTTGAATAAATAAATCAATAAAAAAAAAATAGTATTAATCATAAACATTATAGAATATTAAAAGCAGAATATGAATATTCATCAATTCCCAATTAACATGTATGATACATAACGTATCATCATGTTTGCGAAAACGTAAGAAATCAAAGTATCTTGGCCCTCTTTTAGGAACTTGATCCAGAAGTAGATTGATTGGAAAACGTCTGGTAAATCGTTGATTCATCTGGTGTCTAAATATATGATTCATTTAAAAGTTTTACTAGATCGAAAATTTCTGATGTTCAAAAACTAATAGACCCAATGTCACATTCAGTAAAGATTTATGATACCTGTATAGGATGTACTCAATGTGTCCGAGCTTGTCCGACAGATGTATTAGAAATGATACCTTGGGACGGATGTAAAGCTAAGCAAATTGCTTCTGCTCCAAGAACAGAGGATTGTGTCGGCTGTAAAAGATGTGAATCTGCCTGTCCGACGGATTTCTTGAGTGTTCGAGTTTATTTATGGCATGAAACAACTAGAAGCATGGGTCTAGCGTATTGATTGATACGTTTCAAAAAACCCCACACGAATACGTTTTTTTACTGACAAAAACCCGTGCTCAAAACAAAAAAAAAAAGTCGTTTTGAGCACGGGTTTTCTGGCCAAAGTGTATCTTATTTTTACCACGAATTTTTTTCCTTGGTTAACAATAATTGTAGTTTTGCCAATATCCGCGGGTTCCTTAATCTTCTTATTTCCTCATAGAGGAAATAAGGTAATTCGCTGGTATACTATTTGTATATGCTTAACAGATCTCCTTTTAACAACCTATGCATTCTGTTATCATTTCGAATTGGACGATCCATTAATGCAACTGACAGAGAATTATAAATGGATAAATTTTTTTTCTTTTTATTGGAGATTCGGAATAGATGGACTCTCTATCGGACCGATTTTACTCACGGGATTTATCACCACTTTAGCGACTTTAGCGGCTCAGCCGGTTACTCGGGAATCCAAATTATTCCATTTTCTGATGTTAGCAATGTATAGCGGTCAAATAGGATCATTTTCTTCTCGAGACATTTTACTTTTTTTCATCATGTGGGAAGTAGAATTAATTCCTGTTTATCTACTTTTATCCATGTGGGGAGGAAAGAAACGTTTGTATTCAGCTACAAAGTTCATTTTGTACACTGCAGGAAGTTCCGTTTTTTTATTAATGGGAGTTCTAGGTATCGTTTTATACGGTTCCAATGAACCAGCATTTAATTTGGAAACATCAGCTAATCAATCATATCCTTTGGCACTGGAAATAATATTCTATATTGGATTTCTTATTGCTTTTGCTGTAAAATCGCCGATTATACCCTTACATACATGGTTACCAGACACCCATGGAGAAGCACATTACAGTACTTGTATGCTTTTAGCCGGAATTTTATTAAAAATGGGAGCGTATGGATTGGTTCGAATTAATATGGAATTATTACCCCACGCTCATTCTATATTCTCTCCCGGGTTAATGATATTAGGTGCAATTCAAATAATCTATGCTGCTTCAACATCTCTTGGTCAACGTAATTTAAAAAAAAGAATAGCTTATTCCTCTGTATCTCATATGGGTTTCATAATTATAGGAATTGGTTCGATAAGCGATACGGGACTCAATGGAGCCATTTTACAAATAATCTCGCATGGGTTTATTGGCGCTGCGCTTTTTTTCTTGGCAGGAACGGGTTATGATAGAATACGTCTTCTTTATCTCGACGAAATGGGTGGAATGGCTATCCCACTGCCAAAAATATTCACGGTGTTCAGTATCTTATCGATGGCTTCCCTTGCATTGCCAGGCATGAGCGGTTTTGTTGCAGAATTGATAGTCTTTTTTGGAATAATTACGAGTCAAAAATCTCTTTTAATGACAAAAATACTAATTACCTTTGTAACGGCCATTGGAATGATATTAACTCCTATTTATTCATTATCTATGTTACGCCAGATGTTCTATGGATACACGCTTTTTAATACACCAAACTCTTATTTTTTTGATTCTGGGCCGCGAGAGTTATTTATTTCGATTTCGATCCTTATACCTGTAATAGTTATTGGTATTTATCCGGATTTTATTTTCTCATTATTAGTTGACAAGGTCGAAGCTATTCTATCGAATTTTTTATAGAAAGTTTTCATGAAATAAATAAATAAATAAAAAAAAAAGATTTCTTGCTCTTTTTTTTTTTATTTTTAATAGTGTCCATTATACAATGAAAAAAGAAATCTTTCAATAGTCAATTTCTTCTATCATCTTAACTTACAAAAAGGAATTGTAACCAGATGTCTTTGATGTTTGGGAGAACCCCTTGAATCACTACATTAGTGGATTCTAAGGGGTTCTCGACGATTTATGTGAAGTTTTATTATATGCTTACTATGTTTGTATTTGTCAGACCCCTTCTTTATTCTTTATTCAATTCACTTAAACTCAATTTGATGTAAATGAACCATAACTATGTAATCCTATTCCTAATAGATTGATCCCAAAATAACATACCCAAATTATAAGAAAGCCCATAGAGGCTACTATTGAAGAATTTACACCTTCCAATTTTTTTCTAGTATGTAAAAAAATCGCGAATATTGTCCAAGTAATAAACGCCCAAGTTTCCTTTGGATCCCAATTCCAATAGGATCCCCATGCCTCATTAGCCCATACTGCTCCTGAAAGAATACCTATGGTTAAAAAGAGAAACCCTAGACTAATAATACGATGACTCCAACGATCCAATTGTTGAATAAATTGGGACCTGTAATAATTTCGAAAAGAAAGAAAAGAAGTGTTTCGTAAAATATTATTTCTCTTGTTCAGGTATTTGATCTCAGCAAAAGAAAATGACTCATTTAAAAAAGAAAAATTATTGCTATTACCAATAATCCTTATGACTTTTCGAAATGTAATGACTAAAAGAGCTACTGATAATAATGAGCCACATAAAAGAGCTGCATAGCCTAATACCATCATACTTACATGCATCATTAACCAATGGGATTGGAGAGCGGGTACTAATATTGTGGATTGATGCATTTTGATTAAAAGACCCGAAGTAGCAAAGCCTTGAGTCAAAATAACACTTGGTGCGATTACTGTGCTTAAATGGTTTTTATGTTCAAAAGACGGAATCATATTAAAAATAGAAAAACTCCATGAAAGAAAGATTAATGATTCATATAAATCACTTAATGGTAAATGCCCCGAAAAAATCCAACGAGTAACTAATAATCCTGTTATACAGAAAAAAGTTACTATCATGCCTTTTCCCAACGAATCATATAGTCCTACGATTTCATTGAGTGATAAGTTTATCAAATGAATTGCAATTACAATTGATACTACCGAAAATGATATATGAGTTAATATATGCTCTAAAGTTGAAAATATCATAAATAAAAAAGGATCCACTAATTATAGGAATGGAAATCGGGAATGGAATTCATTCTAGGACTTACTCTTTTCGAAGATAAGATGCCATGCCGCCACTCGGACTCGAACCGAGATGCTCTAGCACTGCTTCCTAAGAGCAGCGTGTCTACCGATTTCACCATAGCGGCTTGCTCGAAATCATAATAATCTATTTTTAGTAAATCGTCGAGATTGAAAGAGTCAATTCAAATGCAATACAATATTTGTTTAGTAAACATAAAAATCGAAACATTAAATAATTTTCATTTTTTGAAGATTTGAATATTCCAATTACAATAAGAATTCTTATTATCATTCGTTTTTCGTTTCGAGTGTCAGTTTTATTTAAACTAATGGGAGTGGGCTTTTTCATAGTTTATCCTTTCTCAAAATGGCACCGTTGTAACTAGATCTAAACAGTTCTGATTTCAACCTCGGAAACAAAAAATTTGCTTTCTCATTTGTGTTTTAAAATGATTCATTTTTTTTTATTTTAATAATTAAATAAAATTTAATAATTAAATAATATGCATTTTGAAAGAAAAATTGTATTTTTATGAATCCAAAATTTAGTTAGCACTACATTCCAAGAATTTATATAAATAAACATTTGCATAGCTTTGTATTAATCATTAGAATTTTTGTTGTGTCGAAAAGTTACTATTTCGAAAACCAATTTGAAAAAATTATTAAGATATCAATCAGATAAAAAATACTTTTGATTTCGATCGTAATTGTACCCTCTTTTCTTTTTTTTATTTTAAGATCCATTTTGGGGCATTTAAATTTTAAAATTATTATCTGCAATAAACCAATATAAAGGGAAGGGTGACTTTTCAATTGGGTTAAAAAAAGAGGGTATATATATATAATATAAATATATATAGATAGCTAGTTAATATGGTTAGTGATAGTAATTTAGAGAATATAATATAGTATTTCAAAAATTTACAAAAACAAGTTTGAAATTAAATCAATTAGTTCCAATGCCCAATATGTGTCCCATTTCATTTATTTGTTTTACTAATTACTAAAGATTTTCTATCTACTTAGTATACTAATACTAAAAAAACAAGACAAAAAAACTTTTTTATTGATTATTTGGTCGATGGAGAAAATGAAATTCTTCATTCCAAAAATGAGAAAACATACTTCAAAAAGTTGAAATTTTGTTATGTTTATTCTTTTTTTGTTGTTTCAAAAACCAGTACCATTCTTTCTATATATAATAGAATATAGATATCTATAAAGAAATCGATTCAAAATCTATAGCTATAGAAAAAATAGAAAAAATTATATTTATATATTTATAGAAAAACGAAATCAAATTGGAAAAGAATAAACGAAATTAATCTGTTCTTCGAGTCCGGCTAAATTCAGAGATTACTCCAATATTTGTATTTGTTGCACAAAAAAGCTTTTTGAGTTCCCCGTAGAAAGAGATGTGGCTAAGGAAAAAGATTTCAATGTTGTCCAATATCCCTTTTTTTTCCAAATATTTTTACGAATCCGTTTTTTTGATATAGAAGTACGTTTTTTTGGAACTGCCATTCAAAAAATTATACTAGTTTTTTCATTACTATAGTTCATGTGAAAGACATCTATTGTTCAAAATGAATTGTTCTTTAATTAGACCTATATCTATCCACTTTTTTCTAGGTTCCATTCCCTTCATAAAAAAATATGCATATGGAAAAATCACATAGTCTTTTTGTTTCTAGTCTTTTTGTTTTTTGTTCCTTTTATGTAATTCTTACAAAAAAAAGAAGACTGTCTGTCTGGTTCTATCTCTGTCTATTTTCGTCGTACTCCATTTATACATCGAATAAAATAAATCGAAAAAGTTTAAGAAATCAACCCTTATCCTGCTTAAAAATGAATTGCTCAAGCTCGAAGAAAGACTGTGCCTAATTTCCATTTTCAAATGGAATCAAACCGGTCGTTAATCTATTAAAAGATACATTCTTTTTAATTTAAAAAGAATGTATCTTACTTTTTCTCTGCTATGTAAAGTAAACTCTTGAATATCATAATCTTTTTTACAAACTTAGATGTCTTTTATTTTAACGGGAAATAATCAATTAGTTTAAAAATGAACTAACATTCTTCGGAATAAACAAACTCAAAAATTTTGGATTTTATTGAGAGCGATTCATATCAAAATAAACTTCTTTTTTGGTGTAATTTTTTCTATTCACTCTAACTCTATGAGGTGTAAATTATTGTAATATATAATAATTTATTTTCTTTTTTATAAATTTAAAAATCTTTTTCTTTTTTATTAATATTAGTAACTAATATTATTTTATTAATATTACTAACTAAAAAACCAAAAAAGAAAAGTTTCTTTTTTACTAAGAATTTGGTCATATCATTTGACTCATTTTCACTTCGTGCTTTGCAATATTGAATTGAAGTTATTGTACAAAGATTCAAAATAATTAAGAATAGAGAATTCTGTTTAAGTTTTGCATATCTTAATTTTTCTTTTATTAACTGAACCTTTCAAACGAGCTAAAACCGGCGAATAAGAAACAAAACTCATTCTGTTTAAGATTAAGAAGAAAAAGATTTTTTGTATTTTTTTGTATGGAATATACGTATCAATATTTGTGGATTATACCTTTCATTCCACTTCTAGTTCCTATGTTAATAGGAATGGGACTTCTCCTTTTTCCGACGGCAACAAAGAATCTTCGCCGTGTGTGGGCTTTTCCTAGTGTTTTATTGTTAAGTATAGTTATGATTTTTTCGATCGATTTGTCTATTCATCAAATAAATACCAGTTCTATCTATCAATATGTATGGTCTTGGACTATCAATAATGATCTTTCTTTAGAGTTTGGCCACTTGATTGATTCACTTACTTCTATTATGTCAATATTAATCACTACTGTTGGAATTTTGGTTCTTATTTATAGTGACAATTATATGTCTCATGATCAAGGATATTGGAGATTTTTTGCTTATATAAGTTTTTTTAATACTTCAATGTTGGGATTGGTTACCAGTTCGAATTTGATACAAATTTATATCTTTTGGGAATTCGTTGGAATGTGTTCTTATTTTTTAATAGGTTTTTGGTTCACACGCCCTATCGCGGCAAATGCTTGTCAAAAAGCGTTTATAACTAATCGTGTAGGAGATTTTGGTTTCTTATTAGGAATTTTAGGTCTTTACTGGATAACGGGTAGTTTGGAATTTCGGGATTTGTTTGAAATATTCAAAAACTTGATTTCAAATAATGAGGCAAATCTTTTATTTATTACTTTGTGTGCCTTCCTATTATTTGCCGGTTCAGTTGCTAAATCTGCCCAATTTCCCCTTCATGTATGGTTACCAGATGCTATGGAAGGGCCTACCCCTATTTCGGCTCTTATACATGCTGCTACTATGGTAGCGGCGGGAATTTTTCTTGTAGCCCGGTTTTTTCCTCTTTTCATAGTTCTACCTTACATAATGAATGGAATAGCTTTGATAGGTACAATAACGGTAGTATTAGGGGCTACTTTAGCTCTTGCTCAAACGGATATTAAGAGAGGTTTGGCTTATTCTACAATGTCTCAATTGGGTTATATGATGTTAGCTCTAGGTATGGGTTCTTATCGAGCCGCTTTATTTCATTTGATTACTCATGCTTATTCAAAAGCCTTGTTGTTTTTAGGATCTGGATCGATTATTCATTCAATGGAAACTATTGTTGGATATTCTCCAGATAAAAGTCAAAATATGGTTCTTATGGGCGGTTTAACAAAACATGTACCAATTACAAAAACAGCTTTTTTAGTGGGTACACTTTCTCTTTGTGGTATTCCACCCTTTGCTTGTTTTTGGTCCAAAGATGAAATTCTTAATGATATTTGGTTGTATTCACCAATGTTCGCAATAATAGCTTGTTCAACAGCAGGATTAACCGCATTTTATATGTTTCGGATCTATTTACTTGTTTTTGAGGGACATTTAAATGTTTATTTTAAAAATTACAATGGAAAAAAAACTAGCTCATTCTATTCAATATCTTGCTGGGGTAAAGAAGGTCAATTAACAATGAATAATAATGAAAGGGCTTCTTTTTGTTGTAAGAAGACACACCCATATCGAATTGATAG